TTTATAAACATATGTATAAAAAAAACATATTTCATTTAGCTTCTATATGTCCACTATAACTAGTTATTTCGGTTTTTTACTAGCGGTTTTAATTATAACCTCATCTCTATTTATCGGTCTGAGTAAAATACGACTTATTTGATTTGTAATTTTGAGAGGAATAGTCAATTTGGGGATAAGACATTCTATAGTTCCTTACTGTGTCAATTTACAATTCTCGGTCCTTGAGATTCATGATCAATACAGATTAATGTTTAAGGATAGATATTACCTTTCTTTTTACCTTTCGAACAAATAAAAATGATTGAAGTTTTTCTATTTGGAATCGTGTTAGGTTTAATTCCCATTACTTTGGCTGGATTATTTGTAACTGCATATTTACAATACCGACGAGGTGATCAGTTGGATCTTTGATTAATTAATGTCTCTTTTTTTGCAGATTCCCTATTTATTTTGTTTTAATCCTAATCTACAAGGATAAAATTCAGACGTTTTAATGTTCAATCATTTCAGTGTAATTATCATTCGAACAATACTAGAATCACGTTCTGTAGGATTTGAACCATCACGCTCTGTAGGATTTGAACCATCACGCTCTGTAGGATTTGAACCTACGACATCGGGTTTTGGAGACCCGCGTTCTACCGAACTGAACTAAGAGCGCTTTGTTTTCATAAATTATTTTATATGATCCAAATACATTTTGCATGTATATACTATATCAATATATATATATACATAATCAATATATATACATATAGATATTCGGTATCTATGTCCAATTGGAATTCGTCTTCAATGGGTCCCGTTTTATTGCTCATCTCATATAATAATATAATACGGAATATCATATAATACTGAATATCATATGATAAGTAATAGTTAGGGATAGGGATGACAGGATTTGAACCCGTGACATTTTGTACCCAAAACAAACGCGCTACCAAGCTGCGCTACATCCCTTTTCCATTTGTTTCTAGTGTTATTGTAAAGAATCTTTGTCTTGTTTTCCACATTTTTCTCTGTTGATAGTTGATATATAGATATATATATATCTATTTTTCTGCCATTTTTTTCAGTTTCCTATACTATAATATACAATAGAATATGAAAAAGAAAAAAAAGATTCTAAAGAAATATAACTAATATTCTTTAGAATAAGAAAAAAGAATATTAAATTCAAATAAATTATATATAGAAAAAAGACTTAAAAAGGAGGATTTGAAATGCGAGATCTAAAAACATATCTTTCCGTGGCACCAGTAGTAAGTACTCTATGGTTCGGGGCTTTGGCGGGTCTCTTGATAGAGATCAATCGTTTTTTTCCAGATGCATTGATATTCCCCTTTTTTTCATTCTAGTTATTGACACGGGGGGGTGAAGAAGATTATAGATCCAATTAAGTATTAAATATATGTAATTAATCTCCTCTTCTTTATTTCGTCTTTTATTTCTTCTTTTTTTTACAATTGTAATAGAATAAGTTAGGAAAGATAAAGAATAAGGGTTAATTTGGCCTCATTGAAATTCGGAGTGAAACTCGGGATCTGGTCCAGGCTTCAATGGAATTGAATTATTAATTCAATTCCATTTCTATTAATAATAGAGTGAAAGCAGAAATTTAAATGGAATGGATAGGGTGGGGGCAACAATATCATAAAAAATACTTAATTAAAAAAACTAAAATATTGTATTGCAATTGTATTGCAATTCGAAACGAAATATAGTTCGAGATCATTGTATTATTTTTGTACTATATTAATCTTAATTGGAACGAAATCTTTCATAATTTGATTTCGAATTATTAATTTCTATTTTAGTTTTTTTTCGTTCTTTTCTTTTTCTTAGATTCGAATCCGAAAAGAATTAAGTGAATTAAAAACCCAAAGGAGGTTCATGGCCAAAGGTAAAGATATCCGAGTAATTGTTATTTTGGAATGTACCGGTTGTGATAAAAAGAGTGTTAATAAGGAATCAACGGGTATTTCTAGATATATCACTAAAAAGAATCGACACAATACGCCTAGTCGATTGGAATTGAGAAAATTCTGTCCCCGTTGTTGCAAACATATAATTCACGCAGAAATAAAGAAATAGAGAAAATTGATCGCTTGTGTCTTACCCTTCGAACCAAAGAACATAACATGTAAAATGATCTATTTTTCGTATCTATATAGATAGATCTATCTGTATTTTATAATTTACAGTTGAATTATATACAAATATCATTATATAACAACATATATTAAAAAAGTCAGAATAAAAAAACAAATCCTTTATTGTATTTCTTGTAATAAATGTGATTTTTGGAATAGGGATAAAAAAACCATGGAAAAATCTAAGCGACTCTTTATTAAATCCAAGCGATCTTTTCGTAGGCGTTTGCCCCCGATCCAATCGGGGGACCGAATTGATTATAAAAACATGGGTTTAATTAGTCGATTTATTAGTGAACAAGGAAAAATATTATCCAGACGCGTAAATAGATTGACCTTAAAACAACAACGATTAATAACAATTGCTATAAAACAAGCTCGTATTTTATCTTCGTTACCTTTTCTTAATAATGAAAAACAATTTGAAAAAAGCGAGTCGACCGCTAGAACTACTACTTTAAGAAAAAAAAAATATAGAAATTAATAATTCGAAATCAAATTTTGAATTTAGATTCGAATTAAACATGGATTGATGTTTTGTTCGAAAATTACGACAATTCAATTTGGGTTTATATGTTGTAAGAAAAAAGATAATCGGTGACAAAGAATAATTTTTTTTATTAAGCGTGGTTGTTTATTTTGATAGCTTTATCATATGAATGTTTATCATATGATAAAGCTATCAAAATAAACAAATTTCTATTCTATACCTTCCCGGAGTAAAGTCTAAGGGGATTTTTGGTTTTTATGATATCATTGGCAATCATAAAAAGACAATTCTCTTTTAATATAGCTATTTGTGCAACTATTTTACGATTAAGAAGCAATTGCCTCGTGTATAGACTATATATTAAATTACTATAAATATAATATACTTTTGGATTCCCGCGAATTACTGCATTTATTCGACTAATCCATAAACCACGAAAATCTCTTTTTTTCCTATCTCTATCCCGATGAGCCGAAACCAAAGCTTTAATTTTCTGTTGAGTAATAGTTCGAGTAAGTCTTGAATGAGCTCCGCGAAAGCTTGATGTAAATAAACGAATTTTTGTCCTCCGTTTCCGAGCTATATATCCTCGTTTAATTCTGGTCATTGAATAATTGAGACTTTGATGAATAACTATTTGATTTTTCAGTTATTCTTTTCTTCTTCCTAGTCTATTAATAACAAAAATGGATTCTTCCAATGTATAAAAAAAAATTCCAATGGCTCTTGCTACTATAACCTCCCCAACCACGATTTTTTATATTTTTTTTCCAAATATTGAACCTCAAACTAATAAATTGTATTGATACTAGATATCAAAAAACATAGTAATAGTAAATGAAATAGGACATATATAAAAAATTGGTGGGTTCCATCGTTTCTATGATTTTTTTTAGAAACGGGCAGGTCCTCTCTATACACCGGAGCCTTTTTTCTTTTCATTTTATATTCATTTAATTAATGTTATTGTTAACTTGTACAGTTCACACTCTTTGGCTCTACCCATCCAATATTTAGTAAGTAGATTTTTTCACAACGAAATCTAGTTATACAGTAACGGTATTTAATTATGAAAATTTGCTGGGTAGCTGACCCTCTTATTCCCTTCTTACAAAATCTATCAAAATTCATTCATTAAGGACATACTTTATCTTTAATTGAAATAGTATTTTCTCCGCTTAACGGGTAACTAAATATTTGTTTTGTTACCGATGGGAAAGTCCTTCTCATCTTAAATTGTAAATTAAGACTATTGGGTTTGCACCAATCGAAACCATAAATTTGATACAAGATAGAAGAAATAGAAGAATGTAAAGAATGTATATGTATATATATATATAAGTTAAGATAGTCTGAATGGGAAAACTACATTCACACTATCTTAACCGATCAACAATACTGAAAAAATGAAATTGGTTTTTTCTTCTTAGTATATGATCTGAACGAGTCGCACATACACCCTGGTACACGTTCCTCGGCGCTGAGGGCATCCCCGAAGAGCTGGGGATTTTGTGACGTTTCGGATTGGCTGTCTTGTGTTTCTAATAAGTTGTTTCATAGTTGGCATGGTAAGTCGTAATATATATATATAATGAGCAGGTTTAGATCTATCCTAACCGTGAATTACTTAGATTCTATATTACTTATATTCTATTAATAGATTAACTAATAGAGATATTATATTAAAATTAAAGTAAGAAGATTAAAAAATGAAATATCAAATCCTGTATTTTTTTAGAATAATCCTTGCCACCGATTTTTTATTCAACGGCTACAAGATCTACAATTCCGTGAGCTTGGGCTTCTGCTGCTGACATAAAAACATCCCTTTCCATGTCTTCGGATATAACCCATAAAGGTTTGCCCGTTCTTTGTACATAAACCCTTGTGATAGTTTCACGCATTTTCAGTAGCTCTTCCGCTTCCAGGATAAATTCTCCCGTTTGTGCCTCATAAAAAGAACTAGCGGGTTGGTGGATCATTACCCTGATTTTATAACTTAATAAGTATTTCCCTTATCTTGATAAAGATTTTGATAATGATTTCTCCTATATTGGTAAAGATTGTACTTATTCCCAAATAAAGGTAAAGGGGATAAATACAAATAAGAAAATAAATAAATGAGCAAAAATAATATTCAATAACCGTACAAGCATTTTCTGCGTATTGGTGCATACGGCTTTTCCACCCATGCAATTCATTTTTTTCCTCTATGGATAGAGTATTTTCTTCGATGAATTTTTTTCAACGTTTACGAATTTCTTTTTTTTCCATCAAAGAAAAAAGAAGTACAAAATCTACCGGGTCTTTTGGATCCAGATCCTTAAATAATAAACAATACAATAACCAACTTTCTTTTTTCTTTTTTGAATCTATTTAAAAATACTACGATGGTTCCGTTGTTTTTTATATCATTTTGTTATTCAACAATCCGAAAGTTTCTTTTTTTTTCATATGTTATGTTTTCTTCTAATTAAAATAAAAATTGTTAAAAGTTTTCTGGTATGAAAAAAAACAAAAAAGTCTGTGACACTAAAATTAAACTAGGTTCCAGATCGATCAGATAAAATTGTAAATACCCTCTTTTTCATACTACTCTTTCTATATATAATCGAATGATTTAATTTAAAAAACAAAAATTTGCATATGGAATTCAAAATACCATGCTATTATTACTTATAAAATGTTTTTATTAAATGTTTTTATGGCGAAGGTATAGTCTTTATATATATTCTCAAATAAAAGAATCATTGGCGCCAAGCGTGAGGGAATGCTAGACGTTTGGTAATTTCTCCTCCTGCCAAAAGAAAGGATCCCATTGAAGCGGCTAATCCCATACATACTGTCTGTACATCTGGTTGTACAAATTGCATAGTATCATAAATAGCTATTCCGGGTATTACCCACCCCCCCGGAGAATTTATAAACAGATACAAATCTTTATTCTCTTCCTCTATACTCAGATATACCATAAGACTAATAAGTTGATTCGATATTTCACTATCAACCTCTTGACCTAAAAAAAGTAATCTTTCTCGATAAAGTCGATTGATTAGGATTCCATTTTTTTCCTTATTTTTTTCCTTAAGAGCCGTACATGCACCTTTTGATGCATACAGTTCACCTAAAATCATATAAGCAAAAAAGGAATCAATGTGTCGATTTTAAACCTCTTTCTCTTTTCATAATGGACTTCTTCGAACTTTTAAAGAAAAAAAAAAAGAATAATATACTCAATTTATTGAACTATCTTCTCATTGATGTATTGCTTTCATCGAGATCGAAGCCCAATCACAATGTAATTTTCTTGTTTCTGAATGGACTTTTTCAATTCTTTTAGGTTTCTTTTCTACTCTGAGTAAAGATCTGCCCGATTTGGATTTGCACATATAGGACAAATATTACAATACTGTGTATTTTTGTTATAACTTCTTCCTGTTCTGAATTTATTATTTAATGTTTTCTGTAAAATATACGGATATGATAGAAGTGGTGATCTTAGATATATTACCAATTGGTTTTTTCTAAACAGAGCCTGGGTACTTTATTTTATTGGTTCAATCAAGCCAACCATAAATTATTCATAATTTCGAGTAATAATCTGGATACCCCCTCTAAAAATCAAAAAATCGATAGAATTGTACTTCATTACACTTCACGCTCCAAATTTTTTATGATTCAATCATTCTTCTTTTGGGGGTGAAAGAGAGGATATCTCGATCGGGGGAGAAAACGGGTAAATCCCATATGACCTACTATATCTGACAAGTCGCACTATATATCAACCCAAGATGCATCTTCTTCCCCAGGGCTTCGAAAGGGTACTCTTGGAACACCAATGGGCATAAAATGGAGAAATAATAAAATCATATATCTAACTTTAGTGTGGAAACGTAAGAATTAGCTTATCGTGTTAAAAATGATTTACTTTTATTATATTGCATTTTTTTTATAAAAAAAGGAATACTAAATAAAGTAAAGTTGTTACGAATGGGTCATTGGGGTGATAAGCGAATATGTCTGCATTTACTTATTTAAATATTCATAGAGAAAATTGTCAACCCCTCTCGTCTACCTCCCATTGCGTATTGTTACTTATCGGGTATAGAATAAATCTGTTTCTTTTTATTTCTACAAATATGATTGTTCCATTTTACGAGAAAATCTAATGAAAGGCTAGAGTCCATAATATAAATTTTTCTAGTGCAATAAAGTTACATAGTGTCTATTTTTTGTTGATATAAGGGGTATTTTCATGGGTTTACCTTGGTATCGTGTTCATACTGTTGTATTAAATGATCCAGGCCGTTTGCTTTCTGTTCATATAATGCACACAGCTCTCGTTGCTGGTTGGGCCGGTTCGATGGCTCTATATGAATTAGCAGTTTTTGATCCCTCTGACCCTGTTCTTGACCCAATGTGGAGACAGGGTATGTTCGTTATACCTTTCATGACTCGTTTAGGAATAACCAATTCGTGGGGCGGTTGGAATATCACAGGAGGGACTATAACGAATCCGGGTATTTGGAGTTACGAGGGTGTGGCCGGAGCACATATTGTGTTTTCGGGCTTGTGCTTTTTAGCGGCTATTTGGCATTGGGTTTATTGGGATCTAGAAATCTTTTGTGATGAACGTACTGGAAAACCTTCTTTGGATTTGCCCAAAATTTTTGGAATTCATTTATTTCTTGCAGGGGTGGCTTGTTTTGGTTTTGGCGCATTTCATGTAACAGGATTGTATGGTCCTGGAATATGGGTGTCCGATCCTTATGGACTAACTGGAAGGATACAATCCGTAAATCCCGCGTGGGGCGTGGAAGGTTTTGATCCTTTTGTTCCGGGGGGGATAGCTTCTCATCATATTGCAGCAGGAACGTTGGGCATATTAGCGGGTCTTTTCCATCTTAGTGTGCGTCCACCCCAACGTCTATATAAAGGATTACGTATGGGAAATATTGAAACTGTCCTTTCCAGCAGTATTGCTGCTGTCTTTTTTGCAGCTTTTGTCGTTGCTGGAACTATGTGGTATGGTTCAGCAACAACCCCCATTGAATTATTTGGTCCTACTCGTTATCAATGGGATCAGGGATACTTCCAGCAAGAAATATATCGAAGAGTTGGTGCTGGACTAGCCGAAAATCAAAGTTTATCAGAAGCTTGGTCTAAAATTCCCGAAAAATTAGCTTTTTATGATTACATCGGAAATAATCCAGCAAAAGGGGGGTTATTTAGAGCAGGTTCAATGGACAATGGAGATGGAATAGCCGTCGGTTGGTTAGGACATCCTGTCTTTAGAGATAAAGAGGGGCATGAGCTTTTTGTACGTCGTATGCCTACTTTTTTTGAAACATTTCCTGTTGTTTTGGTAGACGGGGACGGAATTGTTAGGGCCGATGTTCCTTTTCGAAGGGCAGAATCGAAATATAGTGTCGAACAAGTAGGTGTAACTGTTGAGTTCTATGGTGGCGAGCTTAATGGAGTCAGTTATAGCGATCCCGCTACTGTGAAAAAATATGCTAGACGTGCTCAATTGGGTGAAATTTTTGAATTAGATCGTGCTACTTTGAAATCAGATGGTGTTTTTCGTAGCAGTCCGAGGGGTTGGTTTACTTTTGGACATGCTTCATTTGCTCTGCTATTCTTTTTCGGGCACATTTGGCATGGTGCTAGAACTTTGTTCAGAGATGTTTTTGCTGGTATCGACCCAGATTTAGATGCTCAAGTAGAATTTGGAGCATTCCAAAAACTTGGAGATCCAACTACAAAAAGACAGGTAGTCTAACATTCTTTTGTTCTTTTTCGACTTTTTTTATGATTTTGAATTTCACATAGAGAACTAGATAAATCTTTATTTCAATCATTGCATTTACTCTTTTTATTTGTTGGGAAATGAGCCCCAATAAACAGGTATGAAAGCTATAATTGTAAACCACGATCAAATCTATGGAAGCATTGGTTTATACATTCCTCTTAGTCTCGACTTTAGGAATTATTTTTTTCGCTATCTTTTTTAGAGAACCCCCTAAAGTTCCGACGAAAAAGGTTAAATAATTTTTTATTATCTTAATTGAAGTAAAGAGCCCCCAATATGGAGGGCTCATTACTTCAACTAGTCCCCATGTTCTTCAAATGGATCTCTTAGTTGTTGCGAGGGTTGCCCAAAGGCAGTATATAAGGCATACCCAGTAAAACTTACAAGTAAACCAGATATAGAGATGGCAATTAGGGTTGCTGTTTCCATTATTAGAATTCTAAAGTTTCAAGATCACAATAGATCTATAGGATAAGATCCTTATATTTACAGCGGAATGGTATACAAAGTCAACAGATCTAAATGAATAAAAAATAGTATTTATGGCTACGCAAACCGTTGAGGATAATTCTAGATCTGGTCCAAGACGAACTGTTGTAGGGGATTTATTAAAACCATTAAATTCAGAATATGGTAAAGTAGCTCCGGGGTGGGGAACTACTCCTTTGATGGGTGTTGCAATGGCTCTATTTGCGATATTTCTATCTATTATTTTGGAGATTTATAATTCGTCCATTTTACTGGACGGAATTTCTATGAATTAGATTCACAAGAATCGAGTAATTAGTTTTTCAATAGAAAGGAAAGTTAAGCATTTAGGTTTCTTATTGTTTCTTAGCCTATTCCATTTTGATTTGGTAGTTTGATCGTGGAATTTCTTTGTTTCTGTATTTCCGGAATATGAGTGTGTGGCTTGTTTTAATTGATCCTATTGAAAGTACAGAACATAAAATGGATCTGTCATCTTGATGGAGATGGTTTTATCCCGTCAGATATTTATTCGAGTATCTGGAGCACGGAATATAGAAAATGGATTCTAAAAATATTAGAACTATGATTCATACTAAATATTTAGACCTCGCAACCGGACTTACAAAACTTTTCAAAGAGTTGTAAAAATAAATTGAATAATTTTCATTCTTTCAAGCTTCCGGAGCTTATCTTTATTTTGATCAAAGGACAAAGGTTTCCTTGAATTTTTTTCATTATATCTATTCATTGAATAAGTGATGATCCAGCAGTTCTTACTCAGGCAATTTTTGGACTTCGATTAAAGGTTTTTTTGAATCATCGTGGTTATAGTATGAATCTGATGTTTTTTTAATTGATTCATATGGTCCTAACAAGAGAATTCCTATCAATAATAAAATCAATAATAAAAATTCAATAATAATAAAGAAGACAGCAGTAAAATCACATTATACACAATAAAAAAATGAAGTAAGTAAATAGTAGAATATTCAAGAGGCCTTAAAAGATCAAGATAAAGACGAGGGAGCCGACTTGAGATTTTGGCATTATAACCAAAAAGAATAGCTTTCG